GCGAGGTGTGATGAAGCTGTTCATAAGGGCCTATCCGTGAGGGGTTTGGAAGATGTATTCGACCTTGCCCGAGTGGAAGGCGGCAACTTAATCGATCAAAATTTACAAAGAATTTCAAAAACTCCGATGGCTTGGCAAACGGCAAAAATTGCCGTTGACTGCCGATCGATCGAGGCCTTCCACCAAGAAAACACGGACGACTTAAGATATACTGCGGAGCTTGGATATTGGACGGGTGCTCTCGAACGTTTACGACAACTCGAAAAAGAGGAAAATTCAGAGTTCGATTAAGAACACGGACTTGCAGAACTCTATTTATTATTTAATCGATATTTTAGTATAATAGAATATCGATTAAATAATAATAAGAGGTACAAATAGTAAATCGAGGTACACATTCTATGACAATTCTTAACTTTCCCTCTTTTTTGGTACCTTTAGTAGGCCTAGTATTTCCGGCAATCACAATGGCGTCTTTATTTCTTTATGTTCAAAAAAATAAGATTGTTTAGAACCGATGGGATAAAATCTCACTCGTTTGGTTTTAGACTTCTATAATAACGCCGGTATTAGTGAAAGATGGTATAAGCAGCTTCCGTCGAAAAACTCTTATATCTGCAGAACCACGATATATGGGTAAATGGAGTATGTGGATATCTTTCTTTAATGGGGTCGTACGAAGGATATGTTATTAGTTTAGATCTAATCAATTTAATGAATTATTCCTTAATGAATTACTCTTAAAAGTTCCTATCAAACTAGTGCTAGTTGATGAGAGTTACTTCGGAAACAGAATCAAATTCATTTGGGATATTCTCTCAATTCCAAGAAACTGAAACCGGATCAAGTATGAGTTGTCGATCAGAACATATATGGATAGAACCTATAACGGGATCTCGAAAAACAAGTAATTTCTGCTGGACTGTTATCCTTTTTTTAGGTTCATTAGGATTCTTGTTGGTTGGAACTTCCAGTTATCTTGGTAGAACTTGGATATCTTTATTTCCGTTTCAGCAAATTGTTTTTTTTCCACAAGGGATTGTGATGTCTTTCTATGGGATCGCGGGTCTTTTTATTAGCTCCTATTTATGGTGCACAATTTCTTGGAATGTAGGTAGTGGTTATGATCGATTCGATCGAAAAGAAGGAATCGTGTCTATCTTTCGTTGGGGATTTCCCGGAAAAAATCGGCGTATCTTTCTCCGATTCCTTATAAAAGATATTCAGTCCGTCCGAATAGAAGTTAAAGAGGGTCTTTATGCTCGTCGTGTCCTTTATATGGATATCCGAGGACAGGGAGCCCTTCCATTGACTCGTACTGATGAGAATTTGACTGCGTGGGAAATTGAACAAAAAGCTGCGAAATTGGCCTATTTCTTGCGTGTACCCATTGAAGTCTTTTGAGAACTGTGAGAAAATTTCTCGGCAGGAGGGGAAAAACTCACGAATCCTCTGTTTCTATCACGAATTTCTATAACATAACGAAACTGAGGTTTATTCCGAACATGGATTCGAGCTAAAGTAGGCGTATAAGGGAGAAGTAGAAAACAAAACGCTTTTTGTTTTGGGGTCTTTTATAGGTATGTAAATCTACACAATTCAATAATAACAAGAAGTAACAAATTGAAATAATAGATTTCTCGCATACTCAACCATTTAGAAAAAAACTTTCCCAGTTTCTATTTTCTATTTGAAGTCCAATATCTATAAATCAAAATAGAAAAATCCAGACTTGGTGAAATTGAAACTTTAGATTCAGATGGATCGTATGTAAAATTTTTTTTTTCAATCGACACGCCTTACTTTATCTGTTTTTGTGCTCCTTACTGTCCAAACAATTGGATCCCTTATAACGATAAAGGATAACTAGCCAATTCCTGCTTTGGTTTGCTGCTCATTTTTGATCATCACAAGATTCTTCAGAAACTTCCCTGAATTATTCGCTCCCTGACTCCTAAGAGTCAGTGAAATTTTTCGAAATATTAGAGGGCCTCGAGTCGACGACTGAGAGGGTTCATTAACAATTCATAGATGAAAAAATGGCAAAAAAGAAAGCATTCACTCCTCTTTTATATCTTGGATCTATAGTCTTTTTGCCCCGGTCTCTTTCTCTCTTATTTAATAAAAGTCTAGAATCTTGGGTTACTAATTGGTGGAATACTGCGCAATCCGAAACTTTTTTGAACGAGATTGAAGAAAAGAGTATTCTCGAAAAATTCATAGAATTAGACGAACTTCTCCTCTTGGACGAAATGATCAAGGAATACGCGGAAACACCTCTCCAAAACCTTCGTATAGGAATCCAGAACGAAACAATCCAATTAATCAAGCTGCACAACGAGGATCGTATTCATACGATTTTGTACTTATCGACAAATTTTATCTCTTTCCTTATTCTAAGTGGTTATTCTATTTTGGGTAATAAAGAACTTGGGATTCTTAACTCGTGGACTCAGGAATTCCTATATAACTTAAGTGACACAACAAAAGCGCTTTCTATTCTTTTATTAGCAGATTTATGTCTCGGATTTCATTCGACCCGTGGTTGGGAACTACTAATTAGCTCTGTCTACAAAGATTTTGGGTTTGTTCATAATGATCAAATTATATCTTGTCTTGTTTGTATTCTTCCAGTCATTCTCGATAGCATTTTTAAATATTGGGTTTTCTATTATTTAAATCGTCTATCTCCGTCACTTGTAGTGATTTATCATTCAATAAGTGAAAAATGATCTATGAATATGAAATTCATCGAATTCGAATTTGTAGTTGTACATAAGGAAAGCATTGCAAATCGTCCTTACTTTTTCCATTTCGATGAACCCGGGGGATTGATCCTATAGATTATTCCCATAACAATATTCCAGTCAATAGCAGAATCGTGGATAGGAAACTCGATTAGTAACCTACTCAATTTATTGTAGAAATTTTCCGTATCAATGATTGGACTATGCAAACTAGAAATACTTTTTCTTGGCTAAAGGAACGGATTACTCGATCCATTTCCGTATCGCTCATGCTATATATGCTAACTCGGACATCTATTTCAAGTGCCTATCCCATTTTTGCCCAGCAGGGTTATGAAAATCCGCGCGAAGCGACCGGGCGTATTGTATGCGCCAATTGTCATTTGGCTAATAAGCCTGTGGATATTGAAGTTCCACAAGCGGTACTTCCCGATACTGTATTTGAGGCAGTTGTTCGAATTCCTTATGATATGCAACTGAAACAAGTTCTTGCTAATGGTAAAAAGGGCACTTTGAATGTCGGGGCTGTTCTTATTTTACCGGAGGGGTTTGAATTAGCCCCTCCCAATCGTATTTCCCCCGAGATGAAAGAAAAGGTAGGCAATCTGTCTTTTCAGAGCTATCGCCCCAATAAAAAAAATATTCTTGTCATAGGTCCTGTTCCTGGTCAGAACTATAGTGAAATCACCTTTCCTATTCTTTCTCCAGACCCCGCTACTAAGAAAGATAGTCACTTCTTAAAATATCCTATATATGTCGGCGGAAACAGGGGAAGAGGTCAGATTTATCCCGACGGGAGCAAGAGTAACAATACAGTTTATAATGCTACAGCAGCCGGTATAGTAAGTAAAATCATACGAAAAGAAAAGGGGGGATACGAAGTAACCATAACGGATGCATCGGATGGACGTCTAGTGGTTGATATTATCCCCCCAGGGCCGGAACTTCTCGTTTCAGAAGGCGAATCTATCAAATTGGATCAACCGTTGACGAGTAACCCGAATGTGGGCGGATTTGGTCAAGGAGATGCAGAAATTGTACTTCAAGATCTATTCCGTGTCCGAGGTCTTTTGCTCTTCTTCGCCGCTGTTATTTTGGCACAAATCTTTTTGGTTCTTAAAAAGAAGCAGTTCGAGAAGGTTCAATTGTCCGAAATGAATTTCTAGACTCGCGAATTTTTCAACATCAAGTTCGTAAAAAGACTCAAACTCATTTTATCCCTTAGCGATGAAAAAAATGAAATGCTAAAAAGACCTTAGCTTGTTTATCCTTTTTCTATGAGATGACAGGAAATCCTTCTACCGCATTCCTAATCCTAGTATGTAGATTGTGAAGAAGACTACCCCGCCTTTCTTGGTTTTTTTATCTAAATTGGGGCGGTGCGACTATCTTACTATTCGAAGATTTAAATGTCCGAAAATACATTAATATCAAGAGTTTTTGATTAATTCAATTCGGCTAGATACTAGACATAAGTAAGCGAGAAATTGCAGGGAAAATGAGGGGAACAAATAATTCTAGGAGAGGTTTCTAGTCTTCGACACAAGAAAAGGAAGTTTCTACACCCCTTTCTTGTGTCGAAATAAGACGGATTCGTGATTCTGTTCGCCAAATTTTTCTAGTCTTAGTTTCTATTTTTCGAGGTGTACCAAATTTTTTTTAGATTTCTATTTATTGCGTCTCTACTTATTCTATAATTTCTAATCGAATCAAGTGGTGGACCAAGAAAAAAGAGGGGTGAATTTTTTGAGTAAATAGAACTTCTTCGATGAACTTCGAATAAATGACTTAGGATGAGATACTTTAAACAATAGAATAAAGGTTGATTCGTATAGAAAGAATTTGATGAAATAGAATCGATCGAATCTATAGAAATATATAGATTATTTTTTCCATGGAATCGAGCGCTTCCGTCTTTCTTCTCACTTTATTGAAAAGTATTGATAGATACTATCGAGCAAGAGGTGTTCTAAATCAATCGCCGAAATTCCTTTTTCAAAAACATCGGCAAAAAAAATAGAATGGAGCCTTTTGAAACAGCAGAAAACTCTGTTATCCTTTAGACTTCGAACTCGTAAGAACTCAACGGGATTCCCTTCTTTCTTTGTCTCATTTGAGGCCCGTTGAGTTCTTACGCTTTCGTGTCGACACCTCAATTCATAGGATTATCACAGGGATGAACCCAATCCGGAATATGAACCATAAAAGAAAATACCTATTAAACCAATCACAAGAATACCAGTTACAGTACCT